CCGACAATTACAGTGACAGTTACATTTATAGTTTCATTTGTACTGAAAATGTAACCGGTAGTGAAAGTGGGAGTTCTGGTATAAGAACTAGTAAAAATGGCAGTGATTTCAATATAAGAAGAAGATCTAATGATTTCGGTAGAAAAAAAAAATACAGACATTTATGGATTCAATGCGAAAATTGTTATGGATTAAATTATAAAAAATTTTTTAGGTCAAAAATGAATATTTGTGAACAGTGTGGATATCATTTGAAAATGAGCAGTTCAGATAGAATCGAACTTTCGATTGATCCGGGGACTTGGGATCCTATGGATGAAGATATGGTCTCTATGGACCCCATTGAATTTCATTCAGAGGGGAAACCCTATAGAGATCGTATCGATTCTTATCAAAGAAAGACAGGTTTAACTGAAGCTGTTCAAACAGGCATAGGTCAACTAAATGGTATTCCCATAGCAATTGGAGTTATGGATTTTAAGTTCATGGGAGGTAGTATGGGATCTGTAGTAGGCGAGAAAATCACCCGTTTGATCGAGTATGCTACTAATCGATCTCTACCTGTCATTATTGTGTGTGCTTCTGGAGGAGCGCGCATGCAAGAAGGAAGTTTGAGTTTGATGCAAATGGCTAAAATATCTTCCGCTTCACATAATTATCAATCAAATAAAAAATTATTCTATGTATCAATCCTTACATCTCCTACAACCGGTGGAGTAACAGCCAGTTTTGGTATGTTGGGAGATGTCATTGTTGCTGAACCTAATGCCTACATTGCATTTGCGGGCAAAAGAGTAATTGAACAAACATTGAATAAGACAGTACCCGATGGTTCACAAGCGGCTGAGTATTTATTCCATAAAGGCTTATTTGACCCAATTGTACCACGTAATCCTTTAAAAGGTGTTCTGAGTGAGTTATTTCAGCTCCACGGTTTCTTTCCCTTGAATCAAAATTCAAAAAATGAATTTAATAAAGTATAGTACTAAATTCAGTTATTTGTAGCGAACAAGTATTTAGCTCATCGTAATCAAAAAAAAACTAAAAAGAATGGTGTTTTCTTTGATGACATAAGTTCTACTTGTAATAAGAGTTAGAAGTTTCGGGTAATTACTTTTTCGTTTTTCCTCCAGATCCATTTTTTTATCCTACCTCTATTCATGATTAGTAATCACGAACCTTCTATCAACAGGATAAAAAAGTGAATTTCTCCCTCCGAGGAATTAGAATTAGGGAAAATAAAAAAAAATTATCTGGCCTTCTTACGTTACGTATTAATATAGACAATAAAAAAAAATATCGAAATCAAAATAAAAAAGAAATAAATAGAAAATAGAGAATAGAAGTTATTTCTATATCTATCGATAACCCCCATTTTTTACTATGAATCCCCGTTTGTTGGATGGATCGAATTAGTTAGAGTCGCAAACTCCTAATAAAATCTTTTATTTTCATAATAAACTCCTTATTAGATTAGAAAGATAGAAAGAAATAAGGATGGGAAAAGAATAATAAATTTTATTAATAAAGCGAATTATCATACATATTCGTGTAGAAAGATGAATAGGTACACTTATTTTATTTAGTTCTACATTCCTTGCACTTATTAACTACTTATTAACTACTTATAAATATTAATTTCTAAATATTAATTTCTAAATATTAATATTTTTTATTAAATTCAATAAATTATTAATAAATAATTAGAATATAATTAGAATATAATTAGAATATAATTAGAATATAATTATTATATAATATAAATATAATTATTAAATAATATTTTTATATATAATAAATAATATTATAAATATAATAAAATAATATTATAAATATAATACAGTTTATGATATATACTTAGGATAGATATACTTATCATATCATAAGATATCTTTTTCTTTCTAATAGATAGAAATATTAAATCGAGGCACCCATTCTATGACAGATCTCAACTTACCCTCTATTTTTGTGCCTTTAGTGGGCCTAGTATTTCCGGCAATTGCAATGGCTTCTTTATCTCTTCATGTCCAAAAAAATAAGATTGTCTAGATCCGATGGGACCAAATCTCATCAATTTATTTCAACACTGGATCATAATACAGATATTTATTTAGTGTAATATGGTACGATATGTGACTCTTTACGAACACAAATGAAAGAACTATTATGCATTTATGCGGATATCATGTATCCGCATAAATGCATGTATATGCAGGTATAGCTGGTTAAATTAAAAATGGATCGGCGAATATTTTATTTAAATGGAAAGTCAATGTATCTAACAAATTACTTCTAACGGTTTACATCAGAATAGTGCTAGTTAATGAAAGTTACTTCGGGATCAAGAAAGTAAAATTCATTTGGGTTATTCTCTCAATTCCAATCGAATGCAACTGGATCTAGTAGAGTATGAATTGGCGATCAGAACATATATGGATAGAACTTATAATGGGGTCTCGAAAAACAAGTAATTTTTTCTGGGCCTGTATCCTTTTTTTAGGTTCACTAGGATTCTTAGTGGTTGGAACTTCCAGTTATCTTGGTAGGAATCTGATATCCGTATTTCCATCTCAGCAAATTCTTTTTTTTCCACAAGGGATCGTGATGTCTTTCTATGGGATCGCAGGTCTATTCATTAGCTCCTATTTGTGGTGCACAATTTCATGGAATGTAGGTAGTGGTTATGACAGATTCGATAGAAAAGAAGGAATAGTGTGTATTTTTCGTTGGGGATTTCCTGGAATAAATCGTCGCATCTTCCTTCGCTTACTTATGAGAGATATACAATCAATCAGAATGGAGGTTAAAGAGGGTCTTTATCCTCGTCGTGTCCTTTATATGGAAATCAGAGGCCAAGGAGCCATTCCCTTGACTCGTACTGATGAGTATTTTACTCCACGAGAAATTGAACAAAAAGCTGCCGAATTGGCCTATTTCTTGCGCGTACCAATTGAAGTATTTTGAAATGAACTGAAGAAAAAATGGAAAAAAACTTGCTAATTTCCTTTTTAATACAACCGTCGACTCTATCTGATATTTCTCTGAAGTACGAGTTCTATAAAAAGGTATTGAACCCATGGATCTATTTCCTATTTTTGTGTAATAATTTAGATCTCGGATCTAGAAGGAAAGGAATATAGAAATAGAATAAGGGTCCTTTTAGGATAAAAATGAAAAAAAAAAGAAAGCCTTGGTCTCCCTCCCATATATTTCATCCATAATATTTTTGCCCTGGTGGGTCTCTCTCTCATTTAATAAATGTCTGGAACCTTGGGTTACTAATTGGTGGAATACCGGGAAATCCGAAACTTTTTTGAATGATATTCAAGAGAAAAACGTTCTAGAAAGATTCATAGAATTGGAAGAACTATTCCTCTTGGATGAAATGATAAAGGAGTACCCGGAGACGCATATACAAAAACTTCGTATAGGAATACACAAGGAAACGATACAATTGGTCAAAACACACAATGAATATCATCTCCATATCATTTTGGATTTCTCGACAAATATAATTTGTTTCGCTATTCTAAGTGGTTATTTTATTCTGGGTAATGAAGAACTTGTCATTCTTAATTCTTGGATTCAGGAATTCCTCTATAACTTAAGTGACACAATAAAAGCTTTTTTGATTCTTTTAGTTACTGATTTATGGATCGGATTTCATTCGACCCATGGTTGGGAACTAATGATTGGTTCGGTCTACAACGATTTTGGATTGGTTCATAACGATCAAATTATATCTAGTCTTGTTTCCACTTTTCCAGTTATTCTAGATACAATTGTGAAATATTGGATCTTCTATTATTTAAATCGTGTATCTCCTTCACTTGTAGTTATTTATCATTCAATGAATGAATGAAGAACTCATTTGATCTCCTGATATCAATCAAATCAGAATCTTTCTTCGTATATAAAGAAAGCATTTTCAATCTTACTTAATTCTTTATACTTCTAGCTCTTCAAGGTATTCGTCCTATATTCCAGTACAATTATCCCAGTACAATGACAGACTCGTGTATAGGGAACTATACTAGCTACCTATCTAATTTATTGTAGAAATTCCGGGATCAATGATTGGACATGCAAAATAGAAATACTTTTTCTTGGGTAAAGGAACAGATGACTCAATCGATTTCTGTATCGATCATGATATATGTAATAACTCGGGCATCTATTTCAAATGCATATCCCATTTTTGCGCAGCAGGGTTATGAAAACCCACGAGAAGCAACTGGACGAATTGTATGTGCCAATTGCCATTTAGCTAATAAGCCCGTGGATATTGAAGTTCCGCAAGCCGTGCTTCCTGATACTGTATTTGAAGCAGTTGTTCGAATCCCTTATGATATGCAACTGAAACAAGTTCTTGCTAATGGTAAAAAGGGGGCTTTGAATGTAGGGGCTGTTCTTATTTTACCCGAGGGATTCGAGTTAGCCCCCCCCGATCGTATTTCTCCCGAGGTGAGAGAAAAGATGGGAAATCTGTCTTTTCAGAGTTATCGTCCCAATAAAAGAAATATTCTTGTGATAGGTCCTGTTCCCGGTCAGAAATATAGTGAAATCGCCTTTCCCATTCTTTCCCCCGACCCTGCTACGAGGAAAGACGTTCACTTCTTAAAATATCCCATATATGTAGGTGGGAACAGAGGAAGGGGTCAGATTTATCCTGATGGGAGCAAGAGTAACAATACAGTCTATAATGCTACATCAGCAGGTATAGTAAGCAGAATAGTACGTAAAGAAAAAGGAGGATATGAAATAACCATAGTTGATGCATCGGATGGACATCAAGTGGTTGATATTGTACCTCCAGGACCAGAACTTCTTGTTTCAGAGGGTGAATCCATCAAGCTCGATCAACCATTAACAAGCAATCCCAATGTAGGAGGGTTTGGTCAGGGAGATGCAGAAATAGTGCTTCAAGATCCATTACGTGTCCAAGGCCTTTTGTTCTTCTTGGCATCTGTTATTTTGGCACAAGTTTTTTTGGTTCTTAA